CATTTCTATGTTTCGGTACAACAACAAGATGTTGTTTGTAACAAGTAGTTTTGTTGGTTGGTTAATTGGTCATATTTTATTCATTAAATGGGTTGGATTGGTATTATTCTGGATACAGCAAAATAATTCTATTCGATCTAATAGGTACTTTGTATCAGAATTGAGAAATTTTATGGCTCGAATCTTTAGTATTCTCTTATTTATCACCTGCATTTACTATTTAGGCAGAATGCCGTTGCCCATTGTCACTAAGAAACTGAAGCAAACCTCAGAGACAGCAGAAAGACAGAAAAGTGAAGAAGAAAGCGATGTAGAAACAACTTATGAAAGTAAAACGAAAGAAACTAAACAGGAACAAGAAGGATTCAATGATTACAAAAATTCTTATCTTGATAGATATCAAGAACTTTGGGAATTAAACAAAAAAAAGGAAAAAAAGAACTTCTGGTTTGAAAAACTCCTTGTAACTTTACTTTTCGATTATAAACGATGGAATCGTCCATTGCGGTATATAAAAAATGATCAATTTGAAAAAGCTGTACGAAATGAAATGTCCCAATATTTTTTTTATACATGTCCAAGCGATGGAAAACAAAGAATATCTTTCACATATCCACCTAGCTTATCGACTTTTTCAGAAATGATAAAACGAAAAATATCTTTCTACACGATAGAAAAACTATCTCATGAAAACAAAAACCTATATAATCATTGGGTTTATATCAATGAACAAAAAAAACATAACTTGAGCAATGAATTGATAAATCGAATAAAAGTTCTAGAAAAACAAATGGGATCCTGTGTTCTAGATGTACTAGAAAAAAGGACCAGATTATACAATGATGGGGATGAAGAAGGATACTTGCCTAAAAAGTATGATCCTTTTTTAAATGGGCCATATCGTGTAAAAAAAAAAAAATTCTATTCACGTTCAACGATGAATGATTTAATAACTTCTATACAGGATTCCATAAAAGCAGTTTGGATAAACAAGATTCACCGTCTATTTACTAACGATTATAGGGAATTCTCAAATCAAAAGAATCCGTATATTGATTTTAAAAATAAAGAAAAATTTTCGAAATTCGTATTCGATGTAGTTACAAACAATCCAAATAATGAAACAATTAGAAATCAATTTATTACAATAGAGGAAATTAGCAAAAAAGTTCCTCGATGGCCATACAAATTAACCGATGAATTGGAAGAAGAAGAGGAAGAAGAAAATCAAGAAGAATCCACGGAAGATCATGAAATTCGTTCAAGAAAAGCTAAACGTGTGGTAATTTATACTGATAAGGATCAAGATACTAATAGTAGTACTAATAATAATAATAGTGATCAAGGGGAAGAGGTATTTTTGCTACGTTACTCACAACAATCGGATTTTCGGCGGGATCTAATCAAAGGATCCATGCGTGCTCAAAGACGAAAAACGGTTACTTGGGAAATGTTTCAAGCAAATGCGCATTCGCCGCTTTTTTTGTATCAAATTGATAAAACTTTTTTTTTTTCTTTTGATTTTTCCGAAATGATAAATCTCATTTTTAGGAATTGGACGGGTAAAGAGGCGGAAATTTGGAATTCTGATTCTGAGGAGGAAGATATAAAAGAAAAGAAGAAAAAAAACAAGGAAAAACAAGAGGAAAATGAACGTATAGCAATATCAGAAGCTTGGGATACCATTATTTTTGCTCAAGCAATAAGAGGTTCGATGTTACTAACTCAATCTATTTTTAGAAAATACATTGCATTGCCTTTCTTGATAATAGCTAAAAATATTGGACGTATGTTATTATTACAGTTCCCCGAGTGGTATGAGGATTTGAGAGATTGGAATAGGGAAATGCATGTTAAATGTACTTATAACGGTATTCAATTATCAGAAACGGAATTTCCAAAAAATTGGTTAACAGATGGTATTCAGATAAAAATTCTATTTCCTTTCCGTCTGAAACCTTGGCAAGGAGCTAAAGTGCGATCCCATCATATAGATACAATGAGAAAAAAAGATGATTTTTGTTTTTTAACAGTTTGGGGAACGGAAGCAGAATGCCCATTTGGTTCTCCAAGAAAACAACCCTCTTTTTTTGAACCCATTTTTAAGGAATTAAAGAAAAAAATGAGAAAAGCGAAAAAAAAATGTTTTCTAATTTTAAGAATTTTAACAAAAAAAATAAAATGGTTTCTAAACACCTTAAAAGAAAAAGCAAAATGGGTTCAAAAAATAGTTCTAGTTATCAAAGGAATACTGAAAGAACTTGAAAAAAGAAACCTAATTTATTTATTTGAATTAAATAAAATGAAAGTGTACGAGCCAATTGAAAATACAAAAAATTCCATAATTAGTAGTAATAAGAATACTCCGGAATTAATCATTCGAATCCAATCCATGAATTGGACAAATTATTCACTCATTGAAAAGAAAATGAAAGATATTGTTGATAGGACAATCAAAATCAGGAATCAAATAGAACAAATTAAAAAGGACAAAAAAAAAATAGTTCGAACTCTAGATAGAAATAGTATTAGCCCTAACAAGACAATTTTTAACGATAAAAAATCCAAATTATGGAAACACCCTTGGCTCATATTCAAAAGAGAAAGCACACGATTAATACATAAATTACATTATTTTCTAAAATCCTTCATTGAAAAAATATACATCGACATCTTTCTACATATCATTAACATCCTTAAAATAAATGTAAAACTGTTCGTTGAATCAAAAAAACAAAATTTTAATAAATCTATTATCAAGGATAAAACAAACCAAGAAGAAGTTTATATTGATGAAACAAATAAAAATACAATTCAGTTTATTTTGACTATAAAAAAATCTCTTTCTAATACTAAGATTAGGAATAAGAATTCAAATCTTTATTGTGACTTATCTTCCTTGTCCCAAGCATATGTATTTTACAAAATATCACGAACCCAACTTTATAACTTCCGATCTCTACTTCAATATCACGATCACGAAAACCATCTTTTTATTAAAGATAGAATCAAGGATTATTGTGCGACACAAGGAATATTTGATTCCAAATCAAAGCATAAGACAATTTATAAGTATGGAATGAATGAATGGAAAAACTGGCTAAGGGGTCATTATCAATACAATTTATCTCAGACTAAATGGTCTCGATTAGTACCACAAAAGTGGCGAAATGGAGTCAATCTATGTTGTAAAATTCAAAATAAAGAAAACTCAATGAAATTGGATTCGTATAAAAAAGAAAAAGACCCATCAATTCATTATGTGAAACAAAAGTATTATGAAGTGGATTCATTGATAGGACAAAAAGAAAAAATAAAAAAAAACTATAGATATAATCTTTTTTTACATAAATATATATCACATAACTATATAAACTATAAAAATAGGGGGGGCTCATACATTTACGGATCACAATTACAAGTAAATGGAAATCGAGAAATTGGATATCCATATAATTCCAATACACAAAAGCCCCAAGTAATAATAGGTATAGATATTAATGATTATATAAATGGTTATCTAGGAAAAAAGTCTATTATATATAGGAAAAAAATCCTGGAGAAAAAATATTTTAATTGTAAAATTTTCCATTTTTTGATTAGAAAAAATATTAATATTGATACCTGGGTTAATCCGCATACCGGTACTAAGATTAATCAAAATACTAAGACTAGAACCAATAGTTATCAAAAATTTTATAATAAAGATATTATATCTCCCACCATTTATCAAGAAATTAAACCATCTAAATCCAACAAAAAAAAAAGCATTTTTGATTGGATGGGAATGAATCAAGAAAGGTTATATCGTCGTATATCAAATCCAGAACCTCAATCCTTCCCAGAATTTGGAATACTTTATGATACATACAATACATATAAGATTAAACCGTGGATGATACCAATTAGATTACTTCTTTTTAATTTGGATGTAAATGAAAATGTTAGTCAAAATAAAAACATCAACGAAAAAAAAAGCCTGCATATATCGTCTAAGAAAAAAGAATATTTTGAATTAGAAAATAGAAAGCAAGAAAAAAAACAACAACCCAGCCAAGTGGATTTTAATTTAGACACACAAAACCGAAAAAAAAAAAAAGATATTGAAGAAGATTATACAAGACCAGGCATTAAAAAACGTAGAAAGAAAAAACAATACAAGAGCAAGAACGAAGCAGAACTAGATCTTTTCCTGAAAAAATATTTTCTTTTTCAATTAAGATGGGATAACCCCTTGAATCAAAGAATGACCAATAATATCAAGGTATATTGTCTCCTGCTTAGACTAGTAAATCCAAAAGAAATTGCTATATCCTCGATTGAAAGAGGGGAGATGAGTCTAGATGTAATGTTGATTCCAAAGGATCTAGCTCTTACGGAATTGATAAAAAAAGGAATATTGATTATCGAACCAATTCGTCTATCTATAAAATGGGATGAAAAATTTATTATGTATCAAATGATGAGTATTTACTTGATCAAAAAGAATAAATACCAAACTAATGGAAAATATAAAAAAAAAATATATCTTGATAAGAATTCTTCCGAGAAATGTATTGCACAACGACATAACAGTAACAGTATATTTGTGAATGAAAACAAAAATAATTATGATTTCCTTGTTCCTGAACATATTCTATCCACTAGGCGTCGTAAAGAGTTGAGAATTCTAATTTGTTTCAATTCCTGGAATAAGAATGCTGTAAATGGAAGTTCACCATTTGGGAATGAAAATAGCGTAAGGAACTGTGGACAATTTAGGAATGAAGATCAGTATCCTCATACAAATATAAATAAATTAATTAAATTCAAATTGTTTATTTGGCCTAATTATCAATTAGAAGATTTAGCTTGTATGAATCGATATTGGTTTAATACCAATAATGGAAGTCGTTTTACTATCTCAAGGATATATATGTATCCACGATTCAAAATTAATTGATGATATATCTCTTATATATCACATAATATATTCATTATATATATTGTGTATTTGGATTTAAATATAAAGTAAAAAAAAAATCCAAATTTTTATGTGTACCGGATTAAAATAAATTTAAATATTAAAATAAAATGACCAGTATTATTATATTATTAAATTAACCATTATTATATTTATTATTTCTGATCGGTAAATTAAAAAAAAAAAAATACAAAAATTTGTTTATTTTATGGTCAAAAATTCATTTATCTCAATTATTCCACAAGAGGAAAAAGAAAAAAACAAGGGGTCCATCGAATTTCAAGTATTCAGCTTCACCAATAAGATACAGAGACTTACTGCGCATCTGGAATTACACAAAAAGGATTTTTTATCTCAAAGGGGTCTTCGACTAATTCTGGGGAAACGCCAACGGTTGCTAGCTTATTTGGCAAAGAAAAATAAAATACGTTATAAGAAATTAATAAGTCAATTGGATATTCGGGAACAAAAAACTCGTTAATTTGACTAATTATTTGTTTAAATTAAATTCATTTTTTGATTAAATTTTATTTTATTATTATTGCTTATTTTATCAGAATATTTTTATTAGAATTACTAATATATAAGTATATAAGAATTATTAAAATTTTCATTTTGATGAACCTCGTTTTGAGAAATTCATGAAATAATGAATCGGGGAAAAAAGATATGACTGTACCAACTACAAGAAAAGATCTCATGATAGTCAATATGGGTCCTCAACACCCGTCAATGCATGGTGTTCTTCGACTGATTGTCACTCTCGACGGTGAAGATGTTATTGACTGTGAACCAATATTGGGTTATTTACACAGAGGAATGGAAAAAATTGCGGAAAACCGAACAATTATACAATATCTCCCTTATGTAACACGTTGGGATTATTTAGCTACTATGTTTACGGAGGCTATAACTGTAAACGCACCAGAACAATTGGGAAATATTCAAGTACCTCAAAGAGCCAGCTATATCAGAGTAATTATGCTGGAATTGAGTCGTATAGCTTCCCATTTGTTATGGCTTGGACCCTTTATGGCAGATATTGGCGCACAAACCCCTTTCTTCTATATTTTCAGAGAGAGAGAATTGATATATGATCTATTCGAAGCTGCCACAGGTATGCGAATGATGCATAATTATTTCCGTATCGGAGGGGTAGCTGCTGATCTACCTTATGGTTGGATAGATAAATGTTTGGATTTCTGCGATTATTTTTTAACAGGAGTTGCCGAATATCAAAAACTTATCACACGCAATCCCATTTTTTTGGAACGAGTTGAAGGAGTGGGTATTATTGATGGGGAAGAAGCAATAAATTGGGGCTTATCCGGACCAATGTTACGAGCTTCCGGAATAAAGTGGGATCTTCGTAAAGTTGATGATTATGAGTGTTACAATGAATTCGATTGGGAGGTTCAATGGCAAAAAGAAGGGGATTCATTAGCTCGTTATTTAGTACGAATCAGTGAAATGACGGAATCCATAAAAATTATTCAACAGGCTCTGGAAGGAATTCCGGGGGGACCTTATGAAAATTTAGAAGTACGACGTTTTGATAGAGCAAAGAATTCCGAATGGAATGATTTTGAATACAGATTCATTAGTAAAAAACCCTCACCTAATTTTGAATTGTCGAAACAAGAACTTTACGTGAGAGTAGAAGCTCCAAAAGGAGAATTAGGAATTTTTCTGATAGGAGATCAGAGTGTTTTCCCCTGGAGATGGAAAATTCGTCCACCAGGTTTTATCAATTTGCAAATTCTTCCTCAGCTAGTTAAAAAAATGAAATTGGCTGATATCATGACAATACTTGGTAGTATAGATATTATTATGGGAGAGGTTGATCGTTGAAATGATAATTGATGCCACAGAAGTACAAACTATCAATTCTTTTTCTGGATCAGAATTCTTAAAAGAGGTTTATGAACTCATATGGATCCTCGTCCCTATCTTTATGCTGATATTTGGAATCACACTAGGTGTACTAGTAATTGTGTGGTTAGAAAGAGAAATATCCGCAGGGATACAACAACGTATTGGGCCCGAATATGCCGGCCCATTAGGAATTATTCAAGCCCTAGCAGATGGAACGAAACTACTTTTCAAAGAAGATATCATACCGTATAGAGGAGATATTCGATTATTCAGTGTCGGACCGGCTATAGCAGTCATATCAACTCTACTAAGTTATTTAGTAATTCCTTTCGGATATCGTCTTGTTTTATCCGATCTTAGTATAGGTGTTTTTTTATGGATTGCCATTTCCAGTATTGCTCCTATTGCACTTCTTATGTCAGGGTATGGATCGAATAATAAATATTCTTTCTTAGGTGGTCTACGAGCTGCTGCTCAATCTATTAGTTATGAAATACCATTAACTTTATGTGTGTTATCAATATCTCTACGTGTGATTCGTTAGAACATAAACTTTTACTTCTTTTCTTTATTTCTAGGTCTAAGAAAAAGGTGGGATATATTGAATAGATATCTTCATTTTTTTATTGATCAGTCATTCAGGCGGATGAGTTCAACCAGATAGTTATATGAGTGAAACAAAACAGCTTCTAAATTCGCAGTAAGAAGATTAAATCTCATTCTCTATGTACGAGAGTAAAGTGAAAGTAAATATAAACAGTGTAAACTGTTTACCCCAAGACTGAGATTATTTGATTAGCCATCATGTCTTGAAGCGGGTACAAAAGATCAAGTGTATGGAATTTCTACTATTGTCTTGTACGTATTACCATACCAGGATTGATTAAAAATTAGTGAACAGGTAGAAACACCAAGATACACAAAAGATTAGTAATGTAGATAATGTAGAGTATCAAAATAAATATTTCTACATAAAATAAAACGAATCATAATGAGGACTTTAAGTTAGTAGAAATGATAAAGTAGTACTTATCCACGATTCCTATCTAGAGTATGCTCTTATTCACTGATTAAAGAAATAACTATCACGAACGAATTAATTCCTTTTCTTTTTTTATTGATTTTTCAAAGTATACCCTCTTCCCAGAAACAAGAACAGGAACAAAAGAAATAATGGAATGTAGAATGAGTGGGCAAAAAATAAGAAAGGATCTTTATTTCTTTTTTCTTTTCTCTATACATATGAAATTCTTATCATGATTCATGAGGGGTTGTCTAATTCTTTTTCGTAATTTCGTAATAAAGGGTATGAGTCGAAATATATATTGATACAACAAGTATTTTATTGAAGGAACAAGCTAAGTTATTACTAAAACAAAGAGATTTTTTCTTTATAAAATAAAAAAAAAAAGAAAAGGGATAAGATCAATTCAGAAGCACTTTTTTTGTTATTCTGGCAGACGGAATTCCCTCGGTCTAATTTGGGACTCTCCAATGTATCTTTATTATGTCATCCTCCAATACCAATAGATACCGAGTTAATGTTAATATCGAATTAGTCCTTACATTTATTTGTGGCCATATAGGAGCCGTATGAAGCTGAGGTCTCACGTACGGTTCTGGAATAGAGGTGGAGGAGCAGTAATGTTATCATCGACTATGATTATCTAACAGTTCAAGTACAGTTGATATAGTTGAGGCACAGTCAAAATACGGTTTTTGGGGGTGGAATCTGTGGCGTCAACCTATCGGGTTTATAGTTTTTCTAATTTCTTCTCTAGCAGAATGTGAAAGATTACCCTTTGATTTACCGGAAGCAGAGGAGGAATTAGTAGCGGGTTATCAAACCGAATATTCTGGTATCAAATATGGTTTATTTTATGTTGCTTCTTACTTAAACCTATTAGTTTCTTCATTATTTGTAACAGTTCTTTACTTAGGCGGGTGGAATTTCTCCATTTTATTTATTCCCGAACTTTTAGGAATAAATAAAATAGGTGGAGTTTTTGGAACGATAATCGGTATTTTTATTACATTAGTTAAAGCTTATTTGTTCTTGTTTATTCCTATCACAACAAGATGGACTTTACCTAGGATGAGAATGGACCAACTATTAAATCTTGGATGGAAATTTCTTTTACCTATTTCTTTAGGTAATCTATTATTGACAACTTCTTGCCAACTTGTTTCACTATAAATAAGGAAATATGATAACAAATAAGGAAATATGATAACAACTTTTTAAATTCATAACTATCTCAAACAAGAGAAAGAAACATCAACTTATTCATTTCATAGATATCTACGATATGTTTCCTATGATAACTGGATTCATGAATTATGGTCAACAAACAGTACGAGCCGCAAGGTACATTGGTCAAGGTTTTATGGTTACCTTATCCCATACAAATCGTTTACCCGTAACTATTCAATATCCATATGAAAAATTGATCACATCAGAGCGTTTCCGTGGTCGAATCCACTTCGAATTTGATAAATGTATTGCTTGTGAAGTATGTGTTCGTGTATGCCCCATAGATCTACCTGTTGTTGATTGGAAATTGAAAACAGATATTAAAAAAAAACAATTGCTTAATTATAGTATTGATTTTGGAGTATGTATATTTTGCGGTAATTGTGTCGAGTATTGCCCAACAAATTGTTTATCAATGACTGAAGAATATGAACTTTCTACCTATGATCGTCACGAATTGAATTATAACCAAATTGCTTTGGGTCGGTTACCAATGTCAGTAATTGGAGATTACACAATTCAAGCAATTAGGAATTCGACTCAAATAAAAATAGATATAGACAAGGAGAAATCTCGTGATTCAAAAACAATTACCAATTCTTAGTTTTGATATAAAGAATTTAGGCTTCTTTCATTTTGATTAAATTAATCAATAATTATAAAAATAATAACTATTGATTGTTGAGAATCACTGTTTAATTTAAATTGAGAGAATAATATACCTTTTTGACTTAGTCATTCATCATTCTAGCTAGTTATCTTAGTCATTTAAGATAGATATATATATAAGGCATATTATGTAAGTAATGATTTCGAATCCAACTATTTTTTTTTTTTTTCGAATAAAAAAAGAAGTGGAATTGGTCCAATAATTAATTGTATCTACATTAATCCACACTATATTAAGATTTAATTCAATTAGGAACATATCATATACAAGAATATAAAATGGGGTAATCCCCTTTTTCCTGGACTATTCAATAAGGTCATGAAATATTTCAACTTATTTATCTCTTACTTTATACATAATGGATTTAACTGGACCAATACATGATATTCTTGTAGTATTTCTGGGATTAGTTCTTATATTAGGGGGTTTAGGGGTAGTTTTATTTAACAATCCAATTTTTTCCGCCTTTTCATTGGGATTGGTTCTTGTTTGTATATCCTTATTATATATTTCAGCGAACTCCTATTTTGTAGCTGCCGCACAGCTTCTTATTTATGTAGGAGCTATAAATGTCTTAATTATATTTGCTGTAATGTTCACAAAGGGCTCTGAATATTATAATGATTTCCGTCTTTGGACTGTTGGGGATGGGGTGACTTCGTTGGTTTGTACAAGTATTTTTTTTTCACTAATTACAACTATCCTAGAGATATCATGGTATGGGATTATTTGGACTACAAAATCAAGCCAAATTATCGAGCAGGACCTGATAAGTAATGTTCAACAAATTGGGATTCATTTATCGACAGATTTTTTTCTACCATTTGAACTAATTTCTATAATTCTTTTAGTTGCTTTGATAGGTTCAATTAGTATGGCTCGTCAATAAGTCAATAATAAGTATTTATTGATTCTTACAAATTTTTAGAATTAGTATAGTGATTCTAAATAAAAAATCCAAAAATGTCTCGTTTGATTTTATAATGTAGTTTTTCATTTTCTTTCATATACATACTCCCTCATATACATATTACTATAGCATAAAATATATTTTATGCTATAGTAATATGTATAATAATGCTATAGTAATATGTATAATATAAAAATAGTATGTATAAGTATGCCTAAAATAAAAAGAAAATAGTATAAGATAAGCAAGGTTTTTAATTTGATATATTGCCAATATCTTATTTATTTTGTTCTGTAATTGTTTTTTATATTTTAGTCAATCAAATCGTTTGAATGAATGTTCATTTATATTGATATATTGAACTGAATTCAGATTGATAAGGAGTTAGTCAATGATGTCTGAACATGTACTTTTTTTGAGTGCCTATTTATTTTCTATCGGTATCTATGGATTGATCACAAGCCGAAACATGGTTAGAGCACTTATGTGTCTTGAACTTATACTAAATTCGGTTAATATCAATCTCGTAACATTTTCTGATTTATTTGATAGTCGTCAATTAAAAGGAGAAATTTTCTCGATCTTCGTTATAGCTATTGCAGCCGCTGAAGCAGCAATCGGGCTAGCTATTGTTTCATCAATTCATCGTAACAGAAAATCAACCCGTATCAATCAATCGAATTTATTGAATAAATAGTCGTAATCAATAAAATCCATATTCTAATATATAATATTATATTTTGAATATATAATATTATATTTTGTATGAAAAATTGATTTATTATTTTTAATAATTTAGAATATTCTAAATATTAATATCCAAAAATTTTTACTAATTTTAATTAGATTAGTATGTATGGCCAACTCATATTACTTACGTTGAACTAAAATTAAAGTCTCTTGGCTCTTTCTCGCGAGCATATCCAGAAAATATTGATTCTAAAAAAAATTCTGGTAAACTACTGATTTGTCTGGTATCTACAATATATAAGTCATTTACTACTACTACTGATTTTTTTACCGGATCAAAATTTATTTCTTAAACTTCAATTTATAGATCCAATGTCACATTCAGTAAAGATTTATGATACATGTATAGGCTGTACTCAATGTGTACGAGCCTGCCCTACAGATGTATTGGAAATGATACCTTGGGACGGATGTAAAGCTAAGCAAATTGCTTCCGCACCAAGAACCGAGGATTGTGTAGGTTGTAAAAGATGTGAATCTGCCTGTCCAACAGATTTTTTGAGTGTTCGTGTTTATTTAGGAGATGAGACAACCCGTAGTATGGCTCTAACTTATTAATTTAATACGTTACAAAAAACTCCACTTGAATCATTTGATTCCTCTTTTTTTTTTACCGACAAAAACCCGTACTCAGAAAATCGATTTTCTGAGTACGGGTTTTTATGGTCAAAGCATATCTTGTCTTTACCACGAGTTATTTTCCTTGGTTAACCATAATTGTTGTTTTGCCGATATCCGCGGCTTCCCTAATTTTTTTTCTCCCACATAGAGGAAATAAGGTGGTTAGGTGGTATACTATATGTATATGCTTGTTGGAACTCCTTCTAACGACCTATGCATTTTGTTATCATTTCCAATTAGACGATCCATTAATCCAATTGGAAGAAGATTATCAATGGATAAATATTTTTGATTTTCACTGGAGGCTGGGAATCGATGGACTTTCCGTAGGGCCTATTTTGCTGACAGGATTTATTACCACTTTAGCAACTTTAGCGGCTTGGCCAGTTACTCGAGATTCGCGATTGTTTTATTTCCTGATGTTAGCAATGTATAGCGGCCAAATAGGATTATTTTCTTCTCGAGACCTTTTACTTTTTTTCATGATGTGGGAGTTAGAATTAATTCCCGTTTACTTACTTTTATCCATGTGGGGGGGGAAAAAACGTCTGTACTCAGCTACAAAGTTTATTTTATATACTGCGGGAGGTTCCATTTTTCTGTTAATAGGAGTTTTAGGTATAGGTTTATATGGTTCCAATGAACCAATATTGAATTTTGAAACATTAGCTAATCAATCATATCCCATGGCCTTGGAAATTATATTATATTTTGGCTTTCTTATTGCTTATGCTGTCAAATCACCGATTATACCCCTACATACATGGTTACCAGATACCCACGGAGAAGCACATTACAGTACATGTATGCTTCTAGCCGGAATCTTATTAAAAATGGGAGCATATGGATTGATTCGGATCAATATGGAATTTTTACCTCACGCTCATTCCATATTTTCTCCATGGTTGGTGATAGTGGGAACAATACAAATAATTTATGCGGCTTTAACCTCTTTCGGTCAACGTAATTTAAAAAAGAGAATAGCTTATTCCTCTGTATCTCATATGGGTTTTATAATTATAGGAATTGGTTCCATAACCAATACAGGACTCAATGGAGCTATTTTACAACTACTCTCTCATGGATTCATAGGTGCTGCACTTTTTTTCTTGGGTGGAACGGGCTGTGATAGAACACATCTTGTTTATCTTAACGAAATGGGGGGAATATCTATCCCAATGCCAAAACTATTTACTTTGTTCAGCAGTTTCTCGATGGCTTCTCTTGCATTGCCGGGAATGAGTGGTTTTGTTGCAGAATCAGTAGTATTTTTTGGAATAATTACTAGTCCAAAATATCTTTTAATGCCAAAAATACTAATTACTTTTGTAATGGCAATTGGAATGATATTAACTCCTATTTATTTATTATCTATGTTACGCCAGATGTTCTATGGATACAAGTTATTTAATGTTCCAAATTCTTATTTTGTGGATTCGGGACCGCGAGAATTATTTGTTTCAATCTGTATATTTTTACCCGTAATAGGAATTGGTATATATCCTGATTTGGTTCTCTCGCTATCAGTTGATAAGGTACAAGCTATTCTATTTAATTATTTTTATAGATAGTCTTGCTCAATAAAGCGGACAGTCAAATAATTATATGATTTTCTATTTTTAAAATGGTTCGTTGTACGATGCAAAAAAATAAAGTGAATTATATCTCTAGTTTTTGAGAATCATTTAGCCCCTCCACGAATGAGGGGGGGCTAAATGATTCTCAAAAACTCACACAAAAAAGTTTCTTCCTTATATGATATGTGGAGGGATCTCCTTATGTATTTTTTAAGTTTAGTAGTTTACTTAATTAGATAAGAATGGGAATGAACCGTAACTATGTAAACCTATTCCTAATAGATTGACTCCAAAATAGCATATCCAAATTATTAGAAATCCTATAGAGGCCACAATTGCCGAATTCATATCTTGAAAACTTTGGTTTGTTCTCGTATGTAAATAAATTGCGTATACGGTCCAAGTAATAAATGCCCAAGTTTCTTTAGGATCCCAATTCCAATAAGACCCCCATGCTTCATTAGCCCATACTGCTCCAGAAAGAATACCTATGGTTAAAAAGATAAACCCTATACTAATGACACGATAACTCCAATAATCCAATCTTTGAATCAATTGATATTTGTAATAGTTTCTAAATGAAAGAAAGGACGTGTTTTGTAAAACATTTCTTTTTTCATCCAAGTGGATCTCATCAGAGAAAAACGGCCTAATTAAGAAATTCTTACCTTTACAAAGAATATTGATGTTTTTTCGAAATGTAATGACTAAAAGAGCGATTGAAAATAAGGATCCAAATAAAAGAGCTGCATAGCTCAATAACATCGTACTTACATGCATCATCAACCAACGGGATTGTAGAGCAGGCACTAATATTGCGGATTTTTGCATTTCGATTGAAAGGCCAAAAATGGCAAAACCCTGGGTAAAAATGGCACTTGGCGTGGTTATCGCGCTTAAATAATTTTTATTTTCATAATTTCCAAAATATGGAATTATATGAATAATGAAAAAACTCCACGAAAGAAACATTAAAGATTCGTGTAAATTACTTAATGGGAAATGTCCCGAATAAACCCAACGAATAGCTAATAATCCTGTTATAGAGAAAAAAGTAGCTATCATCCCTTTTTTCGACGAATCGCATAGTCCTACAATTTGATGGACTAATAAGGTCATCAAATGAATCGTAATTACAATTGAAATGATCGAAAAAGAGATATGAGTTAATATATGTTCTAAAGTCACAAATATCATAAAATAAATAAATAGTCCACTAATTACAGAATGAAAATCTGGGATTTAATATTAAATATATTATATATAGGATTTATTGCATTAGAATGCCGCCACTCGGACTCGAACCGAGATGCTCTAGCACTGCTTCCTAAGAGCAGCGTGTCTACCGATTTCACCATGGCGGCGGCTTACTTGAAATAATAATAGTACGTACACCTCGAATCGTCGAGATTCAAGGATTCCGTGCAATAGAAATATTAGAATCAATCTTTTTTACAATGAAAAAAAAAATTAATAGAATTTTATATGTATTACATTAATAGAATTTTATATGTATTACAATTTCATCGCAAAGTCCAAGGAATTTATCTAAATATTTCGATAGCTTGTTATCATTAAATCGGATTATGGTAAGATTGATTTACTAAACTAATTAGGTATCGACCTAGATATATAAAAAACAAAGGGTTTGCAACCTATCTATATTACAATTGTACTGTACTTTTCACAAAAATGATAGATATATCTATCATTTTTGTGAAAAGTACAGTAGTAGGAAAAAATCTCTATATCACAAATTCTAGTATAATCGAAAAAGTAAAATATATATATATATATATATATATATATATTAGAACTAATAGAACTAAGTAGACAGAAGAATTCTTATTCTATATTATACTATATTGGATTAGAATACCAAGTTCTAGATTATATTGAATTGAAGACATTAGTCAATGCAATTTATCAATTTTTTACTTTTCTAGCTATATTAATTCAGATTATTCCAAAGCTTTATTATTTGTTGGTTTGTCGCACAAAAAAACTTTTTGAATTTCCCGTTGAAACCGATTTAGCTAAAGAAAAAGCTTTAACCGCGACTAAATATCCTTTTTTCTTCCAAATATTTTTACGAATACGTTTTTTTGACATAGAAGTACGCTTTTTTGGAACCGCCATTCAAAATTACCAATTTTTTTATTATTGTATGTGAAAGACATATATTGACATATTGTTCTTTTTATTCATTATCTCCACTTATGTTATAGATAATGGAATAGTTCTTCATAATATATGAGTAATTTCCTAATAATACTATTTATATATACTATGTAATATTTATATATACTATGTAATATTTATATATACTATGTAATAGAGTTATAGTATTTCACTAGATTTGCACTGGACAAAAAGACTTCTCAAACAATTTTTATTATTCTTTCCATTTTTTGTTTTTTGTATCTTTATTACATATAAAGAATTAAAAAGATTTAGTACTGCTTGGTACCTTTATAGTTTCATTCGAATTTCTGTTTATGGGGATCTATTACCATAAAACTGATTCATAAGAATAAAAAGGGTTAAGTTTTAAACTCATATTTCAGTTTAATAATTATTGTCATGCTAATTTAATTAAGTTAAATAAATTGGAAAGATTAAGAATACTTATATGATTTATAAATTCATATAATGTAACAAAAAAACATTAATATAATTTTATATATATTAATATTAGTTAATCAAGTTCAGAGTGTCTATTCATAAACAGAAATTCAATGGAATTAAATTTAAGACTAGTAGTTAATCTTTTAAACAAAACATTATCTAATAAAGGTAATTTTAGTAACCTATGATTTGATTATACGCGAAGTAAAGTAAGGAGTATCGTAGGATTTACGATACGTATAAGTTTTGCTTATTGAATTGGAATTTAATAAATCAGTTCAACACTGAATTAGACGATCACTTTAAATATTCTAATTAGAATAAATTGAGTTGGACTTTTGGCAGATATCAAACCTATATTCGAATCAGGTTTTTGGTATAACTTTTTTAATTTACTATACTATATGGTTATAAATCATAAGAATTAGAAAATTGTTAAAAAATTCTGTATCTTAATAAATAGTTTTCTTTAGTTAATAACTAGGTAATAATCTTGACCGACTGATTTGGTCATATTATTTAACTAACCAAATTGGAACTTTTTTCATTTTTTAAAATGATATTATAAAAATAAGATCAAAATAATTAAGAATAAAAATAGTTGAGTTTTTCATATCTTTTTTTGTTGATTTCTTTTATTTTTGTTCCTTCAATTCAAAAAGAGATAAAGGTGAATTAGAGACAATAACAATTAATAACAATAAAAAAATTAAAAATTCATTTTATTATGGAACATACATATCAATATGCGTGGATAATACCTCTCCTTCCACTTCCTGTCACTATGTTAATAGGATTGGGGCTTCTGCTTGTTCCAACAGTAACAAAAAGTATTCGTCGTATATGGTCTTTTTATAGTGTTTTATTCCTAAGTATAGCTATGGTTTTTTCGGTTAATTTATCTATTCAGCAAATAAATGGAAGTTTTATCTATCAATATCTATGGTCTTGGACCATCAATAACGATTTTTCCTTAGAGTTCGGATACTTAATCGATCCACTTACTTCCATTATGTCAATATTAATCACTACCGTTGGAATTATGGTTCTGATTTATAGTGACAATTATATGTCTCACGATCAGGGATATTTGAGGTTTTTTGCTTATATGAGTTTTTTCAACGCTTCCATGTTGGGATTAGTTACTAGTTCCAATTTGATACAAATTTATATCTTTTGGGAATTGGTGGGAATGTGCTCGTATTTATTAATAGGCTTTTGGTTCACACGACCAATTGCAGCAAGTGCTTGT